CTACATGTAGAAAAGGAATAAATAAATTAATCAAATTCCGGGAGGCGTCATGAAGTGCTTCTTTAGGAGTTAAACTTCCATTTGTCCATATTTCTAGAAAAAGAATCTCTTGTTTTTCATTCCCATTCCCATAAGAATGAATACTATGATTCGCGTTTTGAACCGGCATGAATACAGCATCTATAGGATAACTTCTGTCTTCAAAGTTATTTGACATTTTGAGACTATATCCGCGATTCCTCTCGATTTTTAATCCAATACACAAATCTATCGGTTCCGTTAAGGTAGCTATATGCTGTGTATTATCAACGATTTCCACAGAGGGCGGTAAAATTATGTCTCGAGCAGTTATATATCCGGGACCTTGGACACAAATAAGTGCGTTTCGCGTTCCATATAGATTACTTCTTAATACAATCTCGTTCAAATTCATTAAAATTTCATGTACTGATTCTTGAATACCTACTATGTTAGAATAGTCATGTGGTATGTTCTCAGATTTTGCACGTGTAATACATGTTCCTTCTATTTCGCCAAGTAAAGCTCTTCGCATCGCAATGCCTATGGTATCGGCTTGACCTTTCATAAGTGGAGACAGAATAAAGCGTCCATAATAAAGACGCTTACTGTCTCTTCTTGATTCAACACACTTCCACTGTAGTGTCCGAGTAGATACTTTGACTTTCTCTCGAACCATAGTAATTTTATTTGATCAGATCATTGAATCGTTTATTTCTCTTGAAAACCTTTCAGCCTTTATTTAGTTCTATACGCGTCTTTTTTTAGGGGGTCTACAACCATTATGTGGCATAGGGGTTACATCTCGTACGAAACTTAAAAGTATACCGCTTCTACGAATAGCTCGTAATGCTGCATCTCTTCCCAGTCCAGGGCCTTTTATCCTTACCTCAGCTCGTTGCATACCTTGATCCACTACTGCTCGAATAGCATTTCCTGCTGCGGTTTGAGCAGCAAAAGGTGTTCCTCTTCTTGTACCCCTGAATCCACAAGTACCCGCGGAGGACCAAGAAATCACCCGACCCCGTACGTCTGTAACGGTCACAATGGTATTGTTGAAACTTGCTTGAACATGAATAACTCCCTTCGGTATTCTACGTACATTTTTACGTGAACCACTACGTGTATTTTTACGTGAACCAATTCTTAATATAGGTTTTGCCATATTTTTTCATTTCACAAGAAATATATGGATATATCCATTTCATGTCAAAACGGACCTTTTTTTGCCAGCTCCTTGGAAGTTCTTTTTACTGTACTTTATTTCCTTTAGTAAGATTATCCTTGTCTTTGTTTATGCCTCGGATTGGAACAAATTACTATAATTCGTCCCCTCCTACGGATTAGTCGACACTTTTCACAAATTTTACGAACGGAAGCCCTTATTTTCATAGTTTTTATTCCTTAATTCTGTGAATATACGTATTATTGGACGAAAAAAGGTTTATTAATATTTTTTAATCTTTAATTTTATCTTCGTGAAAGGAATGTTGAAATTTAAAAAACCACTTACTCGTTTGAATCCTTGTTATGGCGTCTATAAAACGGCTGTCCCCTTATTAACTTATACCTAAGAACTTGCTAAAATTTTTACTTTTTTATCCTATAGGTATACCTATAAAAAAAAATATGTCGAATCCTTTCAGAAGCATGACCTAAAATAATTCTTTAGTATCTAAACAAAATCGAACCATGCCCTTCGGAAGTGATTAAGAAAGAAAACTTTCATTAATTTTTTTTTTTTTTTTTTTTCTTTAATTTAATTCGAAGTAAAACATCCTAAACGTTTTTATTTTTAGCAGGGGTGGTATTACACAACCCCTTTTTTTCAAAAATGGTAAGTTCCGGATATCCAATTTTTATATTAGAAGGATTACCATATATAACACAAAATTTCTCCGCCGATTCTTTTTAGTCGAGCTTCTCTGTCTGTCATTATACCTTGAGAAGTCGAAAGGATTACAATTCCTATTCCGCCTAAAATTCGTGGAATTCTTTGAGAGTTAGAATAGATTCGTAGACCCGGTCGACTTATTCTCTTTAAATTTAAAATAGTTTTATAGGATTCTTTCTTATTTCGTCTATGTTTTAGGGTTAAAATCAAAAAATATTGGTTGTTTTCGCGATGTTTCCTTACGTTTTCGATAAAACCCTCTCGTAAAAGTATTTTAACAATGCTTTCGGTGATGTTAGTAGATCCTATTCGAACCGTTCCTTTTCTATTCATGTCAGCATTTCGTATAGAGGTTATTATATCAGCAATAGTGTCTTTCCCCATGATAAGTTAAAATTCCTTATTGTTCTATAATTTTGATATAATCAACATGTTCTTTTTCTTTTATTTATATATAGATTTTTATTTATATATAGATTTTTATTTATATATAGATATAGACGAATTATATATTAATATATGAATTAAATTAATATATGAATTAAATTATTAATATTGGATTATTTAAGGGTATATGCGTGATACACAATCTATTAATTAATTTTATTTCAATACCATTTTTTTAATCCTATACTAACTATCGATATTTAGGTCTTATAATACCTCAGGAGCTAATGAAACTATTTTAGTAAAGTTTAATTGTCTCAATTCCCGCGGGATCGCCCCAAAAACTCGAGTTCCTTTTGGATTCCCTTCTTGATCAATGACAACTGCGGCATTGTCATCATAGCGTATTATCGTTCCGTTGTTACGTTTGAGTTCTTTACAAGTACGTACAATTACAGCTCTGATCACTTCTGATCTTTCTAGAGGAGTATTTGGTATTGCTTCCTTGATTACAGCAACAATAACGTCACCAATATGAGCATATCGGCGATTACTAGCTCCTATTATTCGAATACACATCAATTCTCGAGCCCCGCTGTTGTCTGCTACATTCAAATAGGTTTGTGGTTGAATCATATCATTTTTTTGTATCTATTCTTTTAATGCAAAGGACGAAGTAAAAAAATATTGTTTGTCAAAAAAATAAAACTTATAATCTTTTTATCCTTAAATGTTATTTAGCCTTTTCATTATATATTCCTATATCAGAAATAATAAATTGGGTTTTTATAGGCATTTTTGATGCCGCTATTGAAATAGCTTTTCTGGCTATATTTTCGGGTACACCGCCCATTTCATAAAGGATTTTACCTGGTTTAACCACAGCTACCCAATACTCTGGGGATCCTTTACCAGAACCCATACGTGTTTCCGCAGGTCTTACTGTAACTGGTTTGTCTGGAAATATACGTACCCAAATTTTTCCCCCACGTCGTACATTTCGTGACATTGCTCGTCGCCCTGCTTCTATTTGTCTAGATGTGATCCAAGCGGGTTCAAGTGTTTGAAGAGCATATCTGCCAAAACAAATACGATTTCCACGAGAGGATATTCCTTTTAGTCTTCCTCGATGTTGTTTACGAAATCTGGTTCTTTTTGGGTTATAGTTGATGGGTTTTTTCTAAATTCTAAATTCCATCTCTACTACAGAACTGAACGTGAGAGTTTCTTCTCATCCAGCTCCTCGCGAATAAAAGTACTAAAAAGCTTGTATTAAGATATAGATGTAGTTAATGATTAATCCTATTAATCATGTTATTTTTTTTTTAGTTTCATCTTATCTCTTCGAAATTTGTGTATGTCTTTTTCAAAACGGAATACAAGATTAATTATATTTCTATTTATTTAAAAATAACGTAATATCATCATTTCGAATGTCGTTTTTGTTAGAGTTAGAATATTATAACAAATCCTTATTTTCTTTTATCTTTTTCATTTTTTTTTTTTTCAAAAGTAATAAAATACGAAAAAAAAAAAAAAAAAATATATATATATATTCGCCAGCGAATATTTACTCTTTCAATATCTATTTGAGTTTGATGTTTATCCCACGAGGTCTCAGAATCAAAATCAGAATAGATAATAAAGTTTATGGTTTATTCCGCCATCCTGTCCAATGAATTACTAAGATTTTTTTTTTTCAATAGAATCCTTTATATTCATGGGTTCCGTCGTTCCCATCGCTTCGTGATTAATCATTAGGCCCGAATTCTACAATGGAGCTCTTACATGAAATTTTTAATTTCATTTTTAAATTTGTTTTTGAGTCAATTTTCTCAGTTTTTATTGGCTCAAGGCTCTTAATTTTTTGTTTTCGGAACATATTTATCTAATTATTATTAATGAATCTGTATTGATGCTTTATTACATTGCTTTTCTTACAGTGACCTCATAGACTTTCCAAATTGGAATCATATATCATTAATATTAAATTTTTCTCTCTTTCTTTCATCCTTCCATTTATCCGCATACTTTTCGATTACCTTTCATAATTTAATAATCATATTTCGTTATTCTTTTTTTTCAGTTGCTACAATGATATGATCAGTCTATCATATCTTGACTTATTTTTTGTCTCCAGATAATACGAAGCAATGAGTTGCTTAGGTTATTTATTAATGCTATAGTTATTAGTTTCTCTTATAGGTAAGTTATAGGTAAGTTCTTTTTTCTTTTTTTTTTTTTTTTATCTTAATCTAATCGAATCCTAAACCAACGAGTCACACACTAAGCATAGCAATTATATCAAAGGAGTTTTGATGGAAATTTTTATTCAACCTTATAGAATTGCTTATTTTTTTTTCTTAAACATAAAAAAGAAGACTGCAATTTTTTTATTGCTGTATAGTGTTATACTACATAGTTTTAGTTTTTTATCGTTGGATAAAATGTAAAGACAAATAAAGGTTTTTTATTCTTCGTCTACGAATATCCAAATTTTTATTCCTAAGACCCCATAAATAGTTCGAACTGTATAGGAACAATAATCAATTTTAGCTTCAATTGTTTGTAAAGGAACTCTGCCTTCTCTGATCCATTCAACACGTGCAATTTCTTTTCCGTCGATACGTCCTGCAATTTGTACTTGAATTCCTTTTGTATTCGCCTGTTCAGTTAATTCAATAGCTTTTTTCATTGCTTT